CCCTCTACGCAATTCTTCCGAATTTCGAATAGTACTTAAGATCCTCTGTTTTCGATTATCTAATAAATCTTTTAATGAAAGTAGATTATCTTGCTATTAAGTTTACAACTTTTATGATCTCTTCCCGAACCAAACATGAATCTTTCGATTCATTTGGCTCTCACGCTCCTTTTTTTCTTTTTTGCTATGTATTCTGGTTATTTCCATATCTTTTTTTTATGTAAAGAGCCTATCCTCTATCCTCTTTTCTCTTTGTATTTCAATATACCGAAACGTATATAAGACTAGATAAATATTAAGAGGACTCTTCCGACTAGATAAAAATCTATCATGGTCAGCAAAGTTGTTTCTTTATTTGTGTTTGCTCTGTTAGTTAACAATTTCAATTTCATTAAGAAAAACGAAGTAAATAAATGGAAAATGAAAATTGCTAGAATTATTTTTCTTTCCTTAAATCCAAAAAATTGCTCTTTTTTTTATACACAGGTCGTCGATTCGGCATTGGAAAAAGGGCAGGGTGCCCTTCTAGTAAATAGTTCAAACCATTTTATCGATATGAGTGTTCTATATCAGATAAATTCTACACTAGCTATTTCCCGTTTAAAGTATTTGGATACTATACTAATAAAGCATTTCAATACTAATATAGTTGTAGAAAGAGTACCCCTTTTTGCCTGGACTTCAAGCAGTTTAGCTTTAACCGTGTTAATGGTCTCACATTATTGGTCTATAGAGAATCAAAGTAAATTTACCAATGAGTCGCGAAATGCTATGGTTCTTCCATATGATTTCTGAAGTTATTCAGAAGTAATTCGTGGAGATCGTGCACCTTTTTATCCCAAAACAAAAATACTAAAAAATATTCTAAAGTGCAGCCGGATAGATCCAATCTATTCTTGAAATAGACAACTCGCACACACTCCCTTTCCAAAAAAAATCAATACGCCAACCACTACAGTTAGATTTATTAGATTTGTTGCTAAAATATCGGTATTAAGCCCGAAACTACCAGCGAATGGCCAGTGAGCTAAAAAAACAAAAGAATGGGTTACATTTTTCATATGCTCTCCTCTTATAGATAGGACGAACAAAGAAGAAAGTTTTTCGATCACTTACTTCGCTCGCCCTTTTTTTATCGGTTTTTTTAATGCAATTTTTTTTTTTAATGCAAATAGATTCAATCTAATAATTTCTTTTAGATTAAGTCTTAGGTCTCGTTTGATCTGTGAAAGATCTCCTTTGTTAAAATGTTCCCAAAATTCCGAAAATAAAAGGAAAAAGACTTTCCACTATCCTAAACTAAGGATGGGAAGGAAGAGGGCGAGCATATCTTCTACCTAAATTGATCATGCTCAAATCAACCTTTCCCGGGGTATTGTCTGTCCCGATAAATAAAAAATTCCTGGAATAATATAATAAATAAAAGTATTGATATACTTGGAATTACAGAAGCAAATACCAATTTCCTAAAAAAAGAAAAAAGTATCTAATCTAAAGGACTTATTTTCTTTTTTAGGATTAAACAAAAGGATTCGCAAATAAAAGCGCTAGTGCCACAACCAGTCCATAAATAGTTAAAGCTTCCATAAAAGCTAGACTAAGCAATAAAGTACCTCGTATTTTCCCTTCTGCTTCTGGCTGTCTCGCAATACCCTCTACAGCTTGTCCTGCAGCAGTACCTTGACCAACTCCAGGCCCAATAGAAGCAAGCCCTACGGCCAATCCAGCAGCAATAACGGAAGCAGCAGCAATTAGTGGATTCATGGTGAGTTCCTCGTGTCAAAAAAAAAAAATGGTTAAGGATACAATCAACCAAGAAATTTTGACTTTTCACTTCTAAGCTCTATTGAGTAGAAGTAACTAAAAAGTACAAATTGAAATGATAATCTAAATCGTCCGAACTACTTCGAGATCTCGTTTTTTGTTTCTAATCATTGGAGGTTTGTGTAAATCCATATGTTTTTCATTATTCTATTTTTCTTTCTTTCCAACCAACCACCCTTTCATTCTATTTTTTTTTTTACTCTTCGATATCCTTGAGTTCCCATTTTTTCCCCTTCATCTAATCCATAATAAAAGACGAAATACAGGAAGAACCCCTACTGAAATCGAACTAATCCAAATCCAATAGGAATCAAATCAAGATATACAATTGATAACAATATGCTGCATAGAACTGGATATGGAATCCAATTCCGGAATTCTATATATTGGATTAGATAATGAATCTAACTTAGAAATAAATAAAATCCTATATACATTTGTTTCTTCTATTTTGTTTGCGTATTTTCTTATTTTCTAGTGAATCCAATTCCAAAATCATTCCTTAGAAAGCCGCGCAAAAGATGAATGTCTTATAGACATTAAGGATATAGATCTAACCGGATTCCGCCCCCCTGAATGCATATATAATTTAACAATTCCGTAATATAGTCTATTCTCTCTCCTATAACTCTAGGTTATATATTCATACGCATTTCGAACTAGTTAGTTTTCTAACCTGGAGGATTATCTGGAACCATGCATGAATTGGGCTAAGCTAAAAAAAAAAAAGACTATTTCGAAAATTAGTTAATTCAATGATGACCTTCCATGGATTCACCTATATAGGCTGCGGCTAACGTTGCAAAAATAAGAGCTTGAATACCGCTTGTAAATAATCCAAGAAACATGACCGGTATAGGGACTACTAAGGGGACTAAAGAAACAAGAACAACAACGACTAATTCATCCGCCAATATATTTCCGAAAAGTCGAAAACTAAGCGATAATGGTTTTGTGAAATCTTCTAGGATGTTAATTGGTAAAAGGATTGGGGTTGGTTTAATATATTTCTCGAAATAACTCAATCCTTTTTTGCTAAGACCCGCATAAAAATATGCCGCTGATGTGAGTAAAGCTAAAGCTACAGTCGTATTTATATCATTCGTGGGCGCTGCTAATTCCCCATGGGGTAACTCTATAATTTTCCAAGGTAAAAGAGCACCCGACCAATTCGAAACAAAAATAAAAAGGAACATAGTTCCAATAAAGGGAACCCAGGGACCATATTCTTCTCCAATCTGAGTTTTGCTCAAATCGCGAATAAACTCAAGGACATATTCGAAGAAATTCTGACCGTCGGTTGGGATGGTTTGTGGATTCCGAACAGCTATGATAACTGAACCTAGCAAGATAGTAATTACGACCCAAGAAGTGATGAGTACTTGGGCATGAATTTGGAAACCTCCTATTTGCCAATAGAAGTGTTGGCCTACTTCTACGCCTGATATATCATACAACCCCTTGAGTGTTTTAATGGAACATGGTGTAATATTCATATTGTCCTCTGATAAAAATTGAACTTCAAAAAAGGAATTCTTTTGATTCAACCATCTCTCTCTCAACTCAGCAACTTGAAGTGTTAGTATTAATCTTATATTTAGGATACCAAGAAATCATATCAAATGATAATATATATCAATACCCTCTAATATATATCAATATTCCCCTTCTTTTATCTATGCAAAACAAAAAAAAAAATAGTAACTGATCCCGTAAATCTACGTAGTTGCTTAAGAATTAACTTAATCAACGATTTCTTATATAGAGAGAACGGCCCTCACAAATTGCAAATACTAATTTGTTAAGAATCAATCGAATTGAAGTCATAGTGTCATCGTTGGCAGGAATCGATATATTCGCGAGATCTGGGTCACAATTTGTATCGACTAAAGAAATAGTAGGAATCCCCAAAATGGCGCATTCCCGAAGAGCTATATACTCTTTTTGCTGATCAAGGACGATCACAATGTCAGGCAACCTCGTCATATATTTAATCCCGCCGAGATATCTTTGCAAGGTAGATAATTTTCTCTTTAAGATTGCCACATCTCTTTTGGGGAGATGGTGGAATTTTCCCATCTTTTCTTCCGCTCTTAAGTCTCTAAATTGAGAAAGTCTAGTTTTGGTAATCGACCAATTCGTTAACATACCACTGAACCACTTTTTATTAACATAATGACAACGAGACCTTATTGCAGCTGATGCTACTAAATCCGCTGCTCTTTTTTTGGTACCAACAATTAAGAAGCTTTTTCCCTGACTTGCTGCATCAAAAACTAAATCACAAGCTTCTGATAAAAAACGAGCCGTTCTAGCGAGATTTGTGATATGAGTACCTTTACGCTTTGCCGAGATGTAAGGGGCCATTTTAGGATTCCATTTCTTAATACCATGACCAAAATGAACTCCCGCTTCTATCATCTCTTTCAAATTGATGTTCCAATATCTTCTTGTCATTTTTTCCACACTTCCCTTTTTTTTTTTCTTTTTTTCGTCTTACCATTACGGAATTGATTTCTTTTTGAAGATTAAGAAAGAGCCGAAATATCTTGAAATAAATAATAATTGTTCCGATGGAACCTTCTACTCAGAATTGGCCATTGATACATCATATAAACAAAGCCTTAATAAATTAACTGACTTCTTTTATTTAGTAAAATAGGAAAATACAAAATCGAAAATCAGACCTGTTAGCATTCTAAGGTCAAAAGTATAGTTTCAATTAAAGTAAAAAAAAAAATATTCTTTATATATCCTTAAATCGTATAAATGGGAGTAAATGGGGGTTCTGATGTCTCATACAAATTGTTTGTTACCTCAGAATCAGAAGAAACTAATTCTGTATGGAGAAACAAAATATCTCTCATTTGCGACGTGAATAGATTTTTTTTTTGAATTTCGAAATAAAGGTTCTTGTCTTGTGGGAAACGATGCACAAATTTTTGGAATCCGGTGCCAACAGGTATAATTCCCCCCAGAACTACGTTTTCTTTCAGGCCTTTCAACCAATCAATACGACCTCGTAGGGCAGCTTTTGCTAAAACTCGAGCCGTTTCTTGAAAACTTGCTTCAGATATGAAACTTTGGGTATTCAGGGAAGCCCTTGTTATTCCCAATAAGATTGCCCGATAATAGATCGATTCATCCAAAGCCCGCCCTGCTCGTTCCGCTCGCAATAGTCCTATTAATTCCCCAGGTAAAAAAACATTAGACATTCCATCTTCGGAAACCCGTACTTTTGATGTTACTTGGCGTATAATAATCTCTATATGTCTATTATGGATCTGTACCCCTTGGGATCGATAAACTTTTTGGATCTTATTAACCAAAGAGATACGACTTTGGGCGATGGTTAGCTCAGCTCCAATCAAGAATCCCCAGGGAACCCCAAGAATTCTTGGTATACGCTCATTCCAATCCTCAATTCTCCTTTCGAGATTCGGCGATAGTGAATCAATTGAACGCGCTTCGAATATTTGTTCCACTTTTGGAAGACCTTGCGTTATATCACTAGATCTCGATTTTTCATATATAAAGGTAACTAACCTATCTCCTTTGTAAAGGATTTTTCCATAATGACCATGAACAGTTGCTCCTATAGTGGCCAAATAAGGCTTAGCTGCTCTTATAACAAAGGAGTCCATATTAACAATGAAAATTTGACCAGATTTTTTTATGTGCGATTTAAATAGACATACATTTTCGCAAATAAATTGTCCAAGGTGAATTATTGCCAATGTGTCCTTCCATGAGTCATGATGTAGAAAGTGCCAATTCAAATGGAATGGATCCAACATGATGTTACTGTAGAAATTGGAAATCCTTTTATTTTCATCTATTAAAGAGTATTTAAGCCCTTGAAGTACTTGGAAGGTTTGTTTCAAATTGTCAAAGAACAAGTATTTTTTTAACAAGATCTGATTATGCGTTAATAAATAGTAACATGAAGAAAAATTCGATATACTAGGTACAATAGCGCCTAAGAGCCCAAAAATATCTCGAATAATAATTCTAGGATTCGATTCTTTTACCGCATTGGGATATTTCGAATTCTTGAATAAACCAATTCGAGAACAGTTGGATGCCGACAAAATCATCAAAGATGGGTATTCTTTATTTCGATTCAACAAGGTGCCAATAGCTTCTTGATGTTGGCTAAGTGATTGAATCTTCGCCTTGGAATAAAAGGAATTGGTATTGTTGCGATCTAACTTATTATTGGGAATCGGCCCTGCGCTTGTCCTATCATACCTTCTTCTTGTATATGAAATAGTGGACTTGACTAACTCAATTCTTAGGAAATCGCGAATCAGATCATTTGTTCTTAACTCAACAAGGGAAGCACGAGCCCCCTCTTTTTCTTCTTGTTCCCAATTCACTACCAAGCAAGTTCGAACGAATTGACTATTCGTGTGATAAATTCTTTGAGTTAACTTGCTATTTTCATGAGAAATAAAATTGACAAGTCGAAGTTGGAGATTATCCTCTTCTTGCAGGAGATCTTGCGGGAAAAGTCTTGCTAGATTTCTCCCTTCGTCCATTTCATATGCGACTGCAGGTCGAACTGAAACAAAATACTTTTCCTTGCTTTTGAGAATTTTTTTCCGTTGAACATAAATCCAATTTTTTATTTTTTTTGAGTCCTTAGAATCTTTTTTTTCTCTTTCTGGTGGTATCAAACTGGCGCCTAATATCTTATCCGCCTCTTCAGGAAAATGAATATCTCCGGAAAATATTTTGAGTTCCGTATGGCTTTTTTTTCTCTTCACTCGGACCAATCCACTTAGTTGACTTCTTGTATTTTTTGTGAGTTGTGTATCCACTCCAATAATACTATTGTCAAGTACCTTTAGGGATGAGGATCTCGGTAAGATATGCAGTTCTTGAAGAATGAAAAAAAACCGATCTACTTCTTTTTGGTATTTTAGACTAAATTCTTTTGTTCCTCGATGCTCAATAAAACCCTCTTTTTTTAAGATAGAATCTTCCTCTGGGCTCCCATATTCGTCCTCTGAGTCTTCCTCTGAGTCTTCTTCTAAAGCCCCATATTCGTTCTCTGAGCCATCTTCACGGCTCCCATATTCTTCTTCCTCTATAGTTCCATATTGGTCCTCTCGAGTTTTATATTCGTTCTCTGGGTTCCCATATTCTTCTTCTGAGTTTTTCTCTAGAGTCCCATATTCGTCCTCTAGGATCCCATATTCATCTTCTAGGGTTTCATATTCGTCCTCTAGAGCCCTATATTCGTCTTCTAGGGTTTCATATTCATCCTCTCGGATCCTATATTCGTTCTCTGGGCTCTCATATTCGTCCTCTGAGTCTTCCTCTAGAGTCCTATACTCTTCCTCTCGGGTCCTATACTCTTCCTCTCGGGTCCTATACTCTTCCTCTCGGGTCCTATACTCTTCCTCTCGGGTCCGATATTCTTCCTCTAGGGTCCTGTATTCTTCCTCTAGAGTCCTATATCTAAATTTAACAATTCCTGAACCCTTTTTATCTTTTCTGTATCGTGGATCGTCAAAATAAGCAAAAATAGTATTTCTACGTAAAACACCCATAAAGGGTATGTCAATCGAAATCCCCAAACAGGATATTAGCTCTTTTTCTTGTTCTTGATGATATTGTAATGGAATGACGAACCTATTTCTTCGCTTTTTCGCCAACAACTCCGAATTATCTTGAAGAATAGAAGGATAGACAAAATTCCAATCATTGTTGGACACGATTCGATCTGGCGTTAAATAATCAAGAATTTCCTTATCTTTTTTACCAAAAGTATCCAACAGTCTATGGCTTACTTGATCATTAGCCATTGAGAGGTCAAAGATATATCTTCCGTCAAGAGAAAAAGAATAATAATTCATTTGATCTTGATCCTTGTGTAGTGAAAAGGATGCTATACTGGATCTGCACATACTTACTGACAATATCCATAAATGGCTTGTTTTTGGTAATCGACGAAGATTACCATATTGATATTCGGGCGCATGGTAAACATCAGTACTCCAGTGCATTTCCCCGTCAGATTCGGAATAAATATGCTTTTGTACCTTTTCTTTAAAATGCAAAGTGGGCGTTCCGGCACGAATCTCCGCAATTACTTGTTCGGATTCTACATATTGATCATTTTGCACTAGAATCAAGCTTTTTAACGGAATATTTACACTATGTAGAATATCCTGACTCTGAATAGTTACAGGCAAGTCTATATAGCATAGAAAAGCAGGCTGCCCATGACGGGTACGTGTGGGGTGAACCAAATCCTCATTGAATTGGATTTTTCCATTCGAGGGGGATCGTACAAGGTCGGCAGTACCCCCTGTGAATACTCCACCAGTATGAAAAGTTCTTAATGTTAGTTGAGTCCCTGGCTCCCCAATTGATTGACCCGCAATAATACCTACAGCTTCTCCCAATTCGACCAGATCGCCATGAGTGGGACTCCGCCCATAACATAATTGACAGATCCAAGATGTGCTCCGGCAAGTAAAAGGGGTTCTAATATATATTGGTTGTGCCCGAAACGGTTGTGCTCGAAAGGTAGTTATGAATCGATTGACTAATCCAATTCCAATATCTTGATTTCGAGCAGCGATGCATCGTGAACCGATATATATATCGTCTGCTAATACACGACCAATTAGTGTTTGGACAAAAAGTTTTTCTGTCATCCCATTTTGAGGACTCACAAGAATACCTCGGATAGTACCACAATCTCTTCGACGCACAATAATATGTTGAACTACTTCAACAAGTCTGCGTGTAAGATATCCAGCATCCGCTGTTCGTACAGCAGTATCTACAACCCCTTTGCGGGCTCCGTAGCAGGAAATTATATATTCTGTCAAAGAAAGTCCCTCGCGTAAATTGCTTTGAATAGGTAAATCAATCATTTGTCCTTGAGGATCCGCCATTAACCCTCTCATCCCTACTAATTGGTGTACCTGAGATGCATTTCCTCTGGCTCCTGAAAAAGACATTAGATAGACTGGATTAGAAGGATCCGTTATCCGAAAATTCGAATTCATTTCTTGTTTCAAATATTCACTTGTAGCATACCATATTTCAACGGATTGGCGTAATTTTTCTACTGCGTGTACAGCCCCATAATAATAGTGTTTCTCCAAAAGAAAACTCTGTTGTTCCGCGTCTTGGACTAACCATCCTTTAGAGGGTATTGTTAAAAGATCTTCGATTCCTAAAGAAATCGATGTAGTAGTGGCTTGATGGAAACCCAGAGCCTTTATTTGATCCAGTATATGGGATGTATATCCCATTCCGAAATGATCTATTAATCTGCTAATAAGTCGTTTCATAGCGGTTCCGTCTATCTCTTTATTATGAAAGACCAGGTTGGCCCGTTCCGCCATACATAAGTACCCCCTTTTTTGGCTGAGTAGGATTCGACAATTGCTGAGTAGGATTCGACAATAGGCCTGAGTCAGTGATTCGAAAACTTAATTAATTTACCCCCTTTCCTCAATCTCAATCGGAATTTGCGCGGCAAAAAAGATAAGATAAGATGGTACTAGCGAAATCGGAATGCCCCCCGAAAGGGGCATCGCCGAGTCTAACTTCCTTGTTTAGATAGTGTATTGTATGAATAGGCCCGACTAAATCCTTGTATGGCTTCCTCTATTTCTCTATAAAAAGAAATATGACCAAGAGTGGTTCGAATGTATATAGAACGGGTTTCTTTTTTTCTATTTCCGACTATTAGATAGTGGGCATAAATCTCATGATAAGTCCCAAAAGATTCATATTGAACTTCAATCGGAACTTCTCTTGATCCAATGAGGCGTTGATCTAGTTTCCATCGGAGCCACAAGGGACTGTTTAAACCGATTCGTTTCTGTCTATAAGCTCCCAGTGCATCATATGAACTAGAAAAATGAGGTTCTTTATCTTTCGTATAATTATTATTATTGTAGTTTACTTTTATATTTGGATAGTTTCCGCAACTATTATATCTATTTGCACAAATACCTCGACGATTTCCAATCGTTAATACATAAAGTCCGATAAGCATGTCTTGGGTTGGCACGCAAATAGGATCTCCAATAGCGGGAGACAGGAGATTCATATGAGAAAACATAAGTAAACGGGCTTCTGCTTGAGCTTCCAAGGATAAAGGTAGATGAACAGCCATTTGATCCCCATCAAAGTCCGCATTGAAACCCTTACACACTAATGGATGTAAACAAATAGTACGCCCCTCTACTAAAGTGGGTTGGAAGGCCTGTATGCCTAATCTATGCAGGGTAGGTGCTCTGTTCAACAGTACAGGATGCCCCCGCATAACTTCTTGAAGTATTTCCCATACAATGGGCTCCTTTTCCCAAATTTTCCTTTTAGCAATCCTGACATTAGAAGTAGCACGTTTCGTGATTAAATCGCGAATTACAAATAGCTGAAAAAGCTTTATTGCTATCTCTAGAGGTAATCCACATTGATGTAATGAAAGCGAAGGACCCACAACAATGACAGAACGCCCCGAGTAATCGACCCGTTTCCCAAGCAGAGTCTCGCGAAACCTCCCCTCTTTACCCTCAATTACATCTGAAAGTGACTTGTATACTTTATTGTGACCATCCCTCGTCGGTTGCCCGCGGGACCCACTATCAAGAAGTGTATCCACGGCTTCTTGTACCAATTTTTCCTGGCACATTACTAAATCTGCTGGCGCTAATTCACTTCTTTTTAATAGATAGGCAAGGTTGTTGTTCCGACGGATAACTCTCTTATAAAGTTCATTAATATCTGAAGTCACTACTTTATCCCCAGACCTATAAACAATGGGTCTCAATTCGGGAGGAAGAACCGGTAATAAGCACAAAACCATCCATTCTGGTTCTACATTTGTTTGAATAAAATGTTTCGCCAATTGCATTCGTCTAATTAAAAAAACTTTTCTTATTCGTCTTTTTCTATCTTCCCACTCATCTCCACTATACCCCTCGTCTTCTAATTCCTTCCATTCAACCAAGGAATTCTCTATAATAATTCGCAAATCCAAATCCGCTAATTGTTCTCTAATAGCACCTGCTCCTGTCGCAATTTCCCGATTTCGAAATGTAGCAAAGCCTGGGGTAGAAAAAAAGGGAGAAATGCTGTGGTTACAGGATGAAATTTCATCTTCGAATAAACCTCGTAATCGTAAGAAAGTAGGTTTTTTAGCGCTGGGCCTAGCAAAAGAGAAATCGCCGTATACTAGGCCCTCCAATTTCTTAAGGGGTTTATCTAAAAGATTCGCGATATAACTAGGAAGACCTTTCAAATACCACACATGAGTCACTGGACATGCCAGTTTGATGTATCCCATTTGATATCTTCGTATCCGAGAATCAATAAATTCTACCCCGCATTTTTGACAAAATCTTTCGTCTTCATTTTCAGCTACGCTTGCTCGAGAATTTCCACAAGCACAAATCCCGCTTTTTATGGGTCCAAAGATTCTTTCGCAAAACAATCCATCTTTTTCTGGTTTATCAGTTTTATAATGAAAAGTGGAGGGCCTTGTGACTTCGCCAACGACTTCCCCATTAGGTAGGATTTTGTTAGCCCAAGCCTTTATTTGTTGAGGGGAAACGAGTCCAATTTGAAGTTGTTTATGTTTATATTGGTCAATCATAAAATAGAAATAAGAAAAGAATTTTTATTTATTCCGATCAAACATCTTCCCTATTAATCTGAAAGTTCTTCTCAGATACAAGGAAATGGTTCAGTTCTAAAGCCAAAGATCGTAGTTCTCGAACGAGCACTCGAAAAGATTCTGGAGGGTCCTCGTGATTAGGCACTCTTTTTCCCCAGATCGTAGCATTAAGTATTTCTTGGCGAGCTATAAGATGATCAGATTTATAAGTAAGTATCTCTTGTAAAATATGAGCAACACCAAATCCTTCTAAAGCCCAAACTTCCATTTCTCCTACTCGTTGTCCCCCTTGTTTGGCTCTTCCTCTAACGGGTTGTTGGGTAACAAGTGAGTAGGGCCCTGTAGAACGTCCATGGATTTTCTCATCAACTTGATGAATTAATTTTAAAATATAGGACTTCCCTATTAGAACAGGTTGTTCAAAGGGATCTCCTGTTCTTCCATCAAATATTCTGCTTTTTCCCGGGTACTCGGGTTCAAATACCCATGGATTTTTTGTTTGTTTACTGGCTTCATATAATTCCGAAAACACAAGTTTTCTTGAAGCCTCTTGCTCATATCTCTCATCAAAGGGTGCTATTCTATAATGTTTCTTTAGCAGATCCCCTGCTAATCCGAGCGAGCTTTCAAATATTTGGCCCACATTCATTCGTGAGGGTACTCCTAGGGGATTGAAGACCATATCAACAGGTGTTCCATCTTGCAAATAGGGCATATCTTGCCTAGGCAAAATTTTAGAAATGATCCCCTTATTCCCGTGTCTTCCTGCTACTTTATCCCCAACTTTGATTTCACGTTTCTGTAAAATATATACACGAACCATTATGTCGAGGGGGTCCCTCTGGATCCATTTCACATCGATAACGCGCCCTCTTCCACCTATAGGTAGTTTGAGAGAAGTTTCTTTTGAAGTGGATACCTCAAGACCAAAAATGGCCCGTAATAATCCAGCTTCCGCGATATACGAGGATTCGCTCGCTATCTGAGGCGTTAATTTACCTACTAAAATATCGCCAGTTTCTACCCAGGATCCCAACCTTACAACTCCATTTCTGTCCAAATTGCGGAGTAAATGTTCTTCTAGATGTGGTATTTCTTTAGTGATTTTTTCAGCGGAGCCTTGGCTTGTCGTATCCGTCTGAATTTCATATTTTCGGATGTGAAAAGAAGTATAAATATCCTCATATACCAAACGTTCGCTAATTAGTACTGCGTCTTCAAAATTGTAACCCTCCCACGGCATATAAGCTACTAAAACGTTTTTTCCTAAAGCAAGTTCCCCACCAACTGTAGCTGCTCCCTCCGCTAAAATTTGCCCTTTTTTAATGGATTTACCCCGCTGAACCCGAGGTTTTTGGTGTATACAAGTATTTTTGTTAGAGCGCCGATGGCCAACTAAAGGAATACTTATAGTCTTCCCACTACTTGATAAAAGGATCTTGTGACTATCACTAGAAATGATCTTTCCCTCGCGTTCGGCTATAATGGAAACCCTCGAATCTAGAGCTGTTTGGCGTTCCAATCCAGTTCCAACAATGCACTTCTCAGACCGAGAAAGTGGAACTGCTTGGCGCTGCATATTAGAACTCATTAAAGCCCGATTCGCATCATTATGCTCAATAAAAGGAATGAGAGAACCTCCAATAGAAAAATATTGGAAAGGAAAAATACTTCTAACATGAATCTGTTCCCATGCAATAGTCAGGAATTCTTGACGGTATCTAGCTGGAACAACCTGTTCTTCCTGAATACCCTGATTCAAGGACAAAGAATTTCCTGCTGCTATCATATAATATTCATCTCTATTTGGTGATAAATAAACCACCTGTCTCTCTTTTTTTTCTTTTGCTTTTTCAGATATTTCATAAAACGGACTCTCTATAGATCCCCACCAGTGATCAATTCTCGCATGAATAGCTAAGGATCCAGTAAGTCCAACATTGATGCCTTCGGACGTGTCAATTGGACAAATACGCCCATAGTGACTCGGATGAATATCTCGGCTCCGAAAACTTGCAGTTCTCCCCGTCAATCCTCCAGGACCCAAACAACTCACTTTTCGCCCATGAACCGTTTGTGTCAATGGATTCGTTTGGTCAAAAACTTGAGATAAGGGGTATGTGCCAAAAAAGGTCTCATAAGTAGTTATTAATAAAATCGAAGTTGAAGTTGGAGTTACCAAAGTTTGTGGAGTCGGTTTCGATTGACGTATGAATACTCTACGAATAGTTTTTTGAACCGCATGTTGTAGACGGCCAAGAGCCAGTCCGAATTGATCTTGTAACAGATCTGCAACGGAACGAATACGTTTATTTTTCAAGTGATTCATATCGTCATCGTCAAGTATACCCGTTCCAAATTTCATTCCAATCAAATGATCCGTAGCAGCCAATACATCTCGTGGTAACAAGAATGTATTGTTCTGAGGTATATTAAGATTCAGTCTCCGATTCATATTTCGTCGACCAACTCTTCCCAATTCACATTTTTGTTGAAAAAATTTCTTTTGTAATTCCTCACATAAGGACTCCGAAAATACCAGGTCCCCGCCTACGCAAGCAAATTGTTGATAAAACTCCAAAATAGCTTTTTCTTTTGACTCAATCCTCTTTTTCTCCTTGGCATTCGGGAAAGACAAGAAAATTTCGGGGTAGGAAACATTATCTAAAATTTCTCTTAGATTCGAACCCATAGCTGATGATAGAACTAAAATAGATATCTTTTGTTTTCTACTCACGCGAGCCCATATCCTTTCTTTTTTATCAATTGCTAATTCCGATCTTCCTCCCCAATCTGATATTATAGTCCCGGTGTATATAGAAATTCCCTTATGGTCTAATTCCGAGCGGTAGTAAATACCAGGACTTAGCAATATTTGATTGATAACAATTCGGTATATTCCATTTATTATAAAGGTTCCTAAGGAATTCATTATAGGAATGTTTCCAATAGAAATGGTTTGCTTTTGCACATCGAAACCAAAAATTAATCTCGCAGATACATATAATTCAGAAGAATAAGTGAGTGATTCATACACAGCATCCCTTTCTTTTATCGAGGGTTCTAGCAATTGATATCCTTTCGCAAATAATTGAAATGCAATTTCGTGATCTGGATCTTTAATTGTTGGAAACTTCTCAAGTTCTTCTGCCAAGCCTTTATTAATGAACCTACAAAATCCCTCGAATTGGATCTGACTAAATCCGGGTATTGTGGACATTCCCTCATTTCCATTCCGGAGCATCTTAATCTTAAGTTTCTTATTTATCGAAGAAAAATTCCATTATCAGCTCACTCTTCATCAATCCCTACGGATCAATCTAGCAATCATGGAATCTATATTCTGTTTACTGAATCACATGAAATTCTAGGGAACTCCACATACGTATTTCATATATGTATTTCATACATATGAATAAAGATTATTTTGACGAAAGTTCCAATTTGGCAGGAGTAGAAATGGAATTCAAATGAATTGATAAAAAAGTCCTAGAAAAAATTCTGCCACTTAAGCTTTAAGATATTCTAATCAGATTGGATAGCAAAGATTTCTCTTTTATCTCCTTTCTATGAAAGAAATAAAACCCTAATAATTTATAAACACTAGAAAGTTTGACTTTAGTTCGATTTCGAATTTAGAATAGTACGCTTAGTTTTATTTTCAAAAAGAATTTGAAGGTTTTTTTTGTTTCGTAGTAGTAGAATTACTGCAAAATAAAGGATTTCATTGTAGAATTCGAAAATAAAGTACTTATTTTTTTTTTTTAAGTACTTGCTAATCTAGTTATCCACCTATTCACATATCCTTTCTTTTCTCGTAATTTCACTTGTGTGGGCCAAGAAGGCCCGGCCATAATCTATATCAGAGCAAATTTCCTCTTTTTATTCAAGATATTTAATGCAATGAAAAATGAAAGCATGATTCCCCATAGGGATATGTACATAAGCGGGATCTATAGATAATAATGCTGTTCGGACCTGGAGTTTACCTATATACAGATTAGGGAAACTTTTATTCTATTTTATTATGCCATTAAAAGGAATGGAGGGAGAGAATACCGACTTAAGAGTCGTTTACTACTGCAATTCAAAAAAAAAATTCTAGTTAATGGTTCCAATTTGTTCTGAATTTTGCAGTCTGTGACTGGAAATCCATTTTTGCTCCTTTGCCATTTCAATAGAATAAAAAGAAAAGGGAAGTTTTTTAATGTTAGCAATGTGTGTTTTAAGATAGAATCCATCGAGGAGACTAATCGAAACAGGATCCAAAAAAACAGAAATAGATTTTTTGAAAAAGATTGGAAAAAGTAAGTAGAATTAGATTCAAGATAAAAGAAAAGGGGTTTTAGTAAGAAAATCTGGATGAATACTTGTTCTTTTCTCGATTTTAGATTGGATTTTTTGGCGGCATGGCCAAGCGGTAAGGCAGGGGACTGCAAATCCTCTATCCCCAGTTCAAATCTGGGTGCCGCCTGATCAATAAAATACTTAGGATTATAGTACTGATCAAACTCAAAAATTTCCTACCCTCATAAGTTGGGGCAAGAGAGTAACTAGGTCTGGCGATACTGAATCCATACCGTAGTTCTATCCTCAATCCTCAAACGAGGCTTTGTTTTGGCGGCAGTGGCCCAAACGGCGAGCTACCAACAGAGATGAGGTAGCGTTTGCTTATTCTTTTATTAATTTGAATTGATTCGATTCGGGAATTTCAAACTATGAGGTTAAGGTGTCAGAAATACCCAAAGGTCCCTAAGGGGCATTCTTTTTTCAATCTAAAATTGAAGAAGGGACTTTGCGAAGAAATATCAAGACTTCCTAATTATCATACATTTTATTTATCGTACATCTTATTACATATACTTCGTACATCTTATGCTACCTACATACACTAAAGTAAAGGTTACCGATTCTGTCGAGAATCAGATTGAATAAGCTGATCTAAAATCAATTTCGGAGTTATGGATAAGGTCTCCTCACTCTTTCATAGAAAGAGAGAAAGTGGGGCAGTAGGGTTTAGGTCAAAAATAAACATGGGTAAGGTAGGTATTCAATAAATATTTATCTTTCCTAATTTTATGGTATATTCTGACGTCCTTTGCTTATAAAAAAGGTAACAAAAGGACGAAAAAATCTCTCTATTCCCGCGTTTTCTATTCAGGACATTCCCCCGCTCTTTCTTTTTTAAGGAAAAGGTATATGTATCATATTTTTACTTAATACTCTCCAATTCTACCAGAAATCATATAAGAATTTGTTAGGAGTAAATTCCTTTAACTGATTCATCCAGAGTCTTAGGGCAGAATTTTGACTCTGTACCCTTAATTCCACTATGATTATTGATCAATAGTAGAATAATTCCTTCATAGAAATAGGAGACATAATTTACATGGATATAGTAAGTCTCGCTTGGGCTGCTTTAATGGTAGTCTTTACATTTTCTCTTTCGCTAGTAGTATGGGGGAGAAGTGGACTCTAGGGATAATACTAATTGCTTGAGTAGTCAAATTGTAGTATCAACTCTTTTCTTTAATTGATCGTTTTGTATTAATCATTTTGCCAAACTTTATTTTTTCTCTCTTTCTTTAGTTTTGTTTCACTCTTGTAAAAAATTCTTTTTTTTAAGAAAGAGTCGTTCCATTATACTATAATAGAAATAGAAAGTATAATAGAAATAGAAAGAAATAGAATAGAAAGAGCTATTATAGTAATTAATAATTTCTACTAGAAGTGACGAGTCAAAATAAAGTTCTTTATTTAATAAAATTAGACTTTATTACACAAAGCTATTCACAACATATCGCACATTTTTCATTTATATTCTTTTCTTATTCTTAGAATTTTTTTGTTCTTTTTTTTTTTTTTTTGAAGGATCTCGCGTGAAGCATCTTGCTCGTTTTTAAGTATGAAAGATTCGCTGGTTTTTTCCTTTTAGTTACTTTTTTTCTTTTATTATAGTCTATTCTCGTATTATTTTTCTCCCTCTCCATAGATTCTTTCAATGAAGAATTGTCTTCAATTTTTTGATTTTGACTTGCTTGAAATTAAGTGGATGCAGTGAAAAAAGAAGTTGAATTAGATTACTATTTCAATCTACTAATCTATTCTATGTAGATTCAAGATAATATAATAGAAAGAATCTAAAGTGTGGTAGAAAAAACTATATGTAGTTCTTTCTACCACACTTTAGGATTCCAACCAGATCCTTTCATTTAAGACTTGGATTTTTATTTTCTTTAATCCCTTTTTCATTTCTTCAATGATTAATTGGAATTCCAATTAATCATTTTGGCTGGCTGTTTTTACATAAATAATAAGTAAAAAGGCAGTAGGAACTAGAATGAACAATGCAGTAGCAATAAATGCGAGAATATTTACTTCCATAAATAACCTCTTTTTTTTTTTCACAATAACTCGGGATGTAATCCCATGGAGAGGAAAAGGGGGTATCCCTGTAAATTCAAGGGGAGGACTTGCATTCTGATAATACTGAATCAATTCAATATTATGAATATAGGATCTATCAAATCAATTCATGGTTGATAGTGGAATAATATAACATAGGAAGATCCTTTATCCATACTAAGACCAAAATAGGTTTTTTGGTTGGATTCGGAACCCCTCTATTTTGCATCCTTTTCTACTTTTGCTTTTCTATATATATATGTATAGCCAAGAATTTTTCTTATCCAATTTCCCTTTCTTTTTCTTATAGTTATACATACAATTATGTATGTATGTATTATATAACCGACTTTCTATGGGTCACATAGAAATCCAAATAAGCAGTAGAAGTAGAAATGAGATGGAGAAAAGAAGATCTTAAATAAAAAAGATCCAATATTTTCATATTTTCATTTTGGAAAAAGAGCGTTTGCTTTGTTTTTATTTTATTAGGTTACTATCAATATCTGCTTTTGGGGGTCTAAAGATGAGAGCAGATTCATAAAAAAAGGAGTCGACAAATGGACTGAGAATGAGGTAGATTCTTTACAAGAATTCATTGAACATACACAACAAAGTTGAAACTACAAAATGGAAGTGGTGCGGTTTAACCCCTAAAAAGGAACTAATTATATTAAATTCATTCTCTAACAATAAACGAATACAATTTGTGTATGGATTCCGGTAAAATACCCTAACTCTAATTGCATAAGAGTCAAATAGGAAGTTAAGATTATGATATGTACGTCTTTCCTTATCAACCGGGAGTAGTTAAAAAAAAATTCCTATACAGCTCTCTTTTTATTGAGAGCTGCGAAATAAAAAAACTAAAGTAAGGGTTCTCCATAAATATTTGATCTTGCCTTCTGCCCCTCCCTAAATTCTTGATGAAAAAAAGGAAAGATGAATTTTTCCATTCATTGAACCCTAGTTCGGGACTGACGGGGCTCGAACCCGCAGCTTCCGCCTTGACAGGGCGGTGCTCTAACCAATTGAACTACAATCCCTGTGGGGTGTATGGCATACCTATTCTTAAATAAAACAAACCCTAAGAAGATTCGTCTGTCGTACTCTAAGAAATAGAGTAATCATATACTACATACCCACATAGGATATGTGGGTATAGTGAGAGTGGCATAGCTAGTATGCCGCGATTTTTTATCCCTAAAAATAAATGATAATCCACCTTTCAATAAGAAAAACTCTTTTCTCTTCGTTGTAAGAAAAGAATCAGAGAGATATGGCTTAGAATTAAATTGTCACCTTCTTTTCTCTTTATCCTTTATTTCTATGGATCAGATATTTTTTTTTATGGAAGAAAAAAATAGATTTTGTTCATATTCACGAAGCCCTAGATTTTTGGGCCGAGCTGGATTTGAACCAGCGTAGACATATCGTCAACGAATTTACAGTCCGTCCCCATTAACCGCTCGGGCATCGACCCAGGAAGAATTTATTCTAGGGTTGTTGATAATCTATGATTAACCTCTTTTTATAAAACTCCCTACCCCCAGGGGAAGTCGAATCCCCGCTGCCTCCTTGAAAGAGAGATGTCCTGAACCACTAGACGATAGGGGCATCACTAGACGATAGTGCTATATAGAACCACTCGTCACTATACTATAATGATAGTATGAGCAGTTTTTCGGAATTGTCAATATACTCGAATTGAAGAGTATAAATAGACCAAAGGAAAGAGTCTTTCCTACTTTTCTGTTATGCTTTCGTAGGATTTTTTTTTAGTTGATGGTTAGGTTAATTCACGGATCATCCCCTGCTTTTTAGGGAAATTCCTTTTACTTTTAAAGGCTATAGAATAAGAATAGATTAAAAAAAAGGATTCGAGATTAGTTCAGTACAGATATTGATTTAATTGCTCTAACAGAAAAAAGAGTCCAATTTCATTTATTTTTTGCAATTTAAACTCTGTGCTGTGTTTAGTGCTCAGACCAAAAATATGGGCATCTCGCACTAAACGAAGTCATAAAATTCAAGAAAACTAGAGACATTTTCAAAAAAAAAAAGCAAAAAAGTGAATGAATTTAGTAGAAAAGTACTCTATTGAATCCGAACCCATGACTTCGGTCTTGCCGTGGCATTACTCTACCACTGGGGGAAAAGCCCTTTATCGGATTTGAACCGATGACTTATGCCTTACCATGGCATTACTCTACCGCTGAGTTAAAAGGGCTTTTTATTCCAAAATTACCCACTCTCATTTACCATTATAGGTCTACTGCATAATGTACAAAATCTATATATTAATGTACATAATATATGTATATAGATATATATGTAGAGATTTTATTTTCTATATTGAAATATAGAAGTTTATGCATGGTGAGATTAAAAAAGGCCGAAGGGGCAATAAGAACTGCTGTTAAAAAAATGGTAGACTTTGTTTTTTTTATCTTTAGCCTATTCACTTTTCACGTGCTCAGAATGTTCTGCAGAATTAGGACTTTTTTCTTCTATTGGCTGATCTTATGATGAGAACTTTCTCCATTTATGTTTTATTTCCCATAATTCTAATTGGGGGGGTATAAAGGAATTCGCCCTCTTCATATACCCATATGGCTGGGTATTAATTTTCAGTGATATACTTCTTATCTGTTTTGGTGAGAGATTGAAACAATTTTTTACAGGCATTCCTTGGAAAAACCTTCGAGTTCAAAACTTTTCCATTTTTCAGTTTTGGAAGGATTTGTTGACGCAATTTTCAACAGGTACCCTTTGGAAATGGGTACTTGAATATTATCTAAAAGGTACATTTTCAACAAACTATATTGGAGTTTTATCAACAATTTTATTCGAAAAAGTGGGCAGTCAAATTTATACTGCAGAGTATCAAAATTATTCTACAGCCTGCCCAGCCTAACAAAAAAGAAAAGGAAGAAAGGAATTGATGGGGACTATACTGTCGCCTATATCTCTTAATATATATTGTAGAAATAATCAAACTATAGAATACGAAGAATATGATCCTAATCCAAATGCATACATTTGGTTCATACGCTAGTGGCATGGTAAGAAGAGATTTCTTTTACAGACTAGAGAGGAGAGGGGCCATCTAAATCCTAAAGTAAAAGCCTGCGATTGAAGTACCAACTGCTCGCTTTTCTCCGTAAGTAGAATTAGCCTCCTCCTCGAATGGCTAGGCTTGACAAAGGGTAGCGTTGGTATCATAATCTAGATGTAGCGGGTATAGTTTAGTGGTAAAAGTGTGATTCGTTCTATTAATAACGGAATTTGAAATGATATACTTAAGGCATCCTTAAGTTTTTTTATATTAATATTCCGATGAAAACTTTAGTTCTTATAAAGGGTTTAATCCTTTTCCTCTCAATAGCATATTGAGGAAGAATATACATTCTCGCGATTAGTATCCAAAGACTAATTAAATTTGCATGCAAACGACAAATTTGATTATGAGTACAGAGGCGCGAAGCATAATTTTGCATTGGATTAAGTATTCCAATTGAATAAATATGAGTAAAAGATCTATGGATGAAGATACAAAAAAGTTGATTTCCAATCGTAACTAAATCTTCTTTTAGTTAAAAAAGAAATGGAAGCCCAATAGCTAAAAAACGATAGTTTTGGTTTACTAGAACCATCAGGATATTGTTTCAGCTCGGTGGAAACCCAACTCTTTTCCTCAGGATCTCTTGAATGAAATTAAGGAACGAAGTAAGTAGATTAGATAGGATATTTAGGAGAATTTGTATCTCCTACTCTATAGGGATCATCTAGAAAGCGGAGAGCTTTGGTTCCATTCAGACAGAAAAGCTAACATAGATGTTAAGTGGTGAGAATAGCCATAAAGGAGCCGAATGAAATCAAAATTTCATGTTCGGTTTTGAATTAGAGACGTTAAAAATAATCAACCAACGTCGACTATAACCCCTAGCCTTCCAAGCTAACGATGCGGGTTCGATTCCCGCTACCCGCTCCATTCTGTATAAAAAGAGTATTGTATTCTATTTGTCTAGACATCATAGAGACTTGTATTCAACCTTTTTCGTCTACCAGTTTTTGGACCTACAGAGCGGAGTAGAGCAGTTTGGTAGCTCACGAGGCTCATAACCTTGAGGTCACGGGTTCGATTCCCGTCTCCGCACTTAGCAGTCCATATAAATGAAATAAATGGACTATTCTATTTGTCTAGATATGGTAGAGGGCTATATCCAACCCTTTTTTATTCAGCAAGCAGAAAAGAAAAAAGAAATAAAAGAAAGGCACAGTCTATTCCCCTTTATAATAAAGGCAATTTTATCTTGTTTGTCTCAGTGAATCCCCGCTTTAGGGCACCTTCTTGGCAAGTTCGATTTTCGCCCCCGAAGCACTCTTTTTTTTTGAGTCGGGTGCAAACGATAAGATAGGAAGGGATACGGTACTAAACTAATAACTACTTAATTTAATATAAGTAGTTATGTAGTCAACTAGATTTAATTTTTTATCATAGTACCTTACTAAATTAAGCTGGCGAGCGACGGGAATCGAACCCGTACCTTCTCCTTGGCAAGGAGATGTTTTACCATTGAACTACGCTCGCTACATTGACCTACGCTTGCTACGAC